AGTAGTTTTATAAAAAAATTAAGACCTCGAGCTAGAGGACGTAGTTATGGTATAAAAAGTCCCACTTGTCATATAACAATTGTATTAAAAGAAAAATCTAAATTTTTATTAGATAAATCTAAGATTTAGATTCGTTATATTATTTATAGTCAAATATAATATATGGGTGGAAAAAAATATAATAGAAAAATATGGGACAAAAAATAAATCCACTTGGTTTCAGACTTGGTACAACTCAACATCATCATTCCTTTTGGTTTGAGAAACCAAAAAATTATTCTGTAAGTTTACAAGAAGATGAAAAAATAAGGAATTGTATTAAGAACTATGTACAAAAAAATAGGAGAATATCCTCGGGTTTCGAAGGAATTGCACGGATAGAAATTAAAAAAAGGATCGATTTGATCCAGGTCATAATCTATATTGGATTTCCTAATTTCTTAATAGAGAGCCGAACAGGAAGCATCGAAGAATTACAGGTAAATATAAAAAAAAAATTGCATTCTGTGAACCGGAGACTCAATATTGCTATTACAAAAGTGGAAAAACCCTATGGGCAACCTAATATTCTTGCGGAATATATAGCTTTACAATTAAAAAATAGAGTTTCATTCCGAAAGGCAATGAAAAAAGCTATTGAATTAGCTGAACAAACAGATACAAAAGGAATTCAAGTGCAAATTGCAGGGCGGATCAACGGAAAAGAAATTGCACGTGTCGAATGGATCAGAGAGGGGAGAGTTCCCTTACAAACAATTCGCGCTAAAATTGATCATTGTTCCTATACAATTCGAACTATTTATGGAGTATTAGGCATCAAAATTTGGATATTTTGGGAGGAGCAATAATAGACTTTTATTTGTCTTTACTTTCTATTCAGTGATAGAACAAAAAATCACAAACTTGTTCATTCTTTTTCCATTAAATCAAACAAAAATGAGCAATTCCAATTTTATAAGGTTGAATAAAAATTCGATTGACCATTTGTTAGAATTGCTATGCTTAGTGTGTGACTCGTTAATTTTTCTTTAGAGTTAAGAGTTGGGATTAAAAAAAAAGACTGACCCCTACTTAAACTTAATAAGTTACTTAAACTTAACTTAATAAGTATAATAAAAAAACTAATAACTAACTTATTGCTTCGTAATATCAATATCCCAAGAAACAGTCACTATATGAGATGAGTGGATCAATCATATAGTTGCAGCAACTGCAACTAAAATCTTTTCGATAAAAAATCTTATTTATGGGTTAGGTTGTGAAGCAAAAATAAAGAGATGTAGATAAATGGAAGGATGAGAGAAAGAAAGAACAAAAATATCAATGATATATGATTCCAATATGTATGGTCTATGAATTACCTCATAAAAGGCAATGTAATAAAGCATCAAAACTGAATAAATATAAAATAATAATAAAATAAAGTGATATGAATAATAAAGAGCCTCGAGTTAATAAAAACTAAGTAGATTGACTCGAGAAGAGAAATTTTTTGGGGGAGCTCCATTGCAGAGTTCAGACTTAACCATTAATAGAGAAGCTATAGGAACGATGAAACCTGTGACTGCATAGGATTCTACTGAAAACAAATCCGAATAATTCATTGGGTGGGATGGCGGAACGAACCGAGAAAAAATGAATTTATTTCGAGAAGTCATGGATTGACCTAGAAATAACAAAAAGCAAAGAGTCAATATTCGCCCGCGAAACTTTAGATTACATTACAATATTTTGGCATCATTTGAGAAGGGTCAAAATAAGGATCATTATAAAAAAAAACATTATAAACATTATCTATAATCCATAAATATGCATAATAGAAACATTCTATCTGTATATCCCGTACATACATCTTCCTATATAACAAATTCAATATTGATAAATGTCTTATTGGATTATTTTTTCCATGTGTATCTGTAATATGTCATATTAGTGAATCTTTTCATTCGCGAGGAGCTGGATGAAAGGAAACTTTCGTGTCCAGTTCTGCAGTAGAGATCGAATTAAGAAATGACCATCAACTATAACCCCAAAAGAACCAGATTTCGTAAACAACATAGAGGAAGAATGAAGGGAATATCTTGTCGCGGCAATCATATTTGTTTCGGCAGATACGCTCTTAAAGCACTCGAACCCACTTGGATCACAGCTAGACAAATAGAAGCAGGGCGAAGAGCAATGACACGATATGTGCGTCGTGGTGGAAAAATATGGGTACGCATATTTCCCGACAAACCTGTTACAGTAAGACCCGCAGAAACACGTATGGGTTCGGGGAAGGGATCCCCCGAATATTGGGTATCCGTTGTTAAACCAGGTCGAATACTTTATGAAATGGGTGGAGTATCTGAAACTGTAGCCAGAGCAGCTATTTCACTAGCTGCGTCCAAAATGCCTATACGAACTAAATTTATCAGGATGGAGATGTAGAACTAAATGGTATATTGAGGATGAAAAAACAACTGCAAGTTTCTTTATTTCTGGACAGAAAATATTTCTTTTTTTCTTTCCTTCATCCTTTCCATTAAAATAACAGATTCCAATAAAATGATATGATTCAACCTCAAACCCTTTTGAATGTAGCGGATAACAGCGGAGCCCGAGAATTGATGTGTATTCGAATCATAGGAGCTGGTAATTATAGATATGCTCATATTGGTGACGTTATTGTTGCTGTAATTAAAGAAGCAGTGCCAAATATGCCACTAGAAAGATCAGAAGTAATTAGAGCTGTAATTGTACGTACTTGTAAAGAACTCAAACGTGACAACGGTATCATAATACGATATGATGACAATGCTGCGGTTGTCATTGATCAAGAAGGAAATCCAAAAGGAACTCGGGTTTTTGGTGCGATCGCTCGGGAATTGAGACAGTTGAATTTTACTAAAATAGTTTCATTGGCTCCCGAGGTATTATAAATAATACTAAATGAGACTATGATATATCAGAACATCTAAAATAGATCAAATTTAGTGGAGTAGTAGATGGTGTCTCACGCATATACTTTTTTTATAATATTAAAAATGAAACAAAATAAACAAAAAAATGAAAGAAAATAAAACAAAAAAGAGAACATGTTAATTATATCAAAATTAGAAGGCACCAATAATTATAGTTCGCCATGGGTAGGGACATTATTTCCAATATAATAACTTCTATAAGAAATGCTGACATGGATAAAAAAGGAACGATTCGAATAGCATCTACTAATATTACCGAAAATATTGTGAAAATACTTCTACGAGAAGGTTTTATTGAAAACGTTCGGAAACATCAAGAAGGTAACAAAAATTTCTTGGTTTTAACTCTGCGACATAAAAAGACTAGGAAAAGAATACATAGAACTATTTTAAAGCGTATCAGCCGACCTGGTTTACGAATTTATTCCAACTACCAACAAATTCCTAAGATTTTAGGTGGAATAGGAATTGTAATTCTTTCCACTTCTCGAGGTATAATGACGGATCGAGAAGCTCGACGAGAAAAAATTGGAGGCGAACTTTTGTTATATATATGGTGATCCTCCTCCTCCGGTATCCTAATTTTATCTCTAACTTCCTATTTTTTTTATAGAGAAGAAAAGTGAATTATATAACTTTTCCTCCATTAGTTGATACTTCAAGGAGCTTACCTGGAATGAAAGAACAAAAATTGATTCATGAAGGTTTAATTACTGAATCACTTCCCAACGGTATGTTCCGGGTCCGCTTAGATAATGAAGATGTAATTCTAGGTTATATTTCGGGAAGGATCCGCCGTAGTTTTATACGGATACTACCGGGGGATAGAGTCAAAATTGAAGTAAGTCGTTATGATTCAACCAGGGGACGTATAATTTATAGACTTCGAAACAAAGATTCGAACGATTAGATAATTTTTTAAGCATTCCTTTCATTTTCATGACGATACAATTAAAAAAAATGCAAGAGACTTATTTTCTTCCAAGGAATAGATTCAACATTAAGGTAAGGAATAATAAATATGAAAATACGGGCTTCCGTTCGTAAAATTTGTGAAAAATGCCGACTGATCCGTCGGCGCGGACGAATTATAGTGATTTGTTCCAATCCGAGACATAAACAGAGACAAGGATAACCCAAAAAACTTTTTAAAATAAAGGAAGAACAAAAGGGGGATTTCTTTTAACATGAAATGGATATTTCCGTATCTTTTCTTTCTGTATATTTCTGACTCATAGTTATGAGATGATAAAATATGACAAAAGCTATACCAAGAATTGGTTCACGTAGGAATGGGCGTATTGGTTCACGTAAGAATGGACGTAGAATACCAAAAGGAATTATTCATGTTCAAGCAAGTTTGAACAATACTATTGTAACTATTACAGATGTACAAGGTCGAGTGGTTTCTTGGGCCTCTGCTGGTACTTTTGGATTCAAAGGCCCAAGAAGAGGGACACCCTACGCTGCTCAAGCAGCAGCAGTAAATGCTATTCGTACTGTAGTTGATCAGGGTATGCAACGAGCAGGAGTTATGATAAAGGGTCCTGGACTTGGAAGAGACGCAGCATTACGAGCCATTTGTAGAAGTGGTATACGACTAAGTTTCGTACGTGATGTAACACCTATGCCACATAATGGATGTCGACCTCCTAAAAAAAGACGTGTGTAGAAATAATAAAAAAGGATTTCAAGAGAAATAAATGATTCAATGATCTGATCTAATAATAGTATTATTATAGTATGGTTCGAGAGGAAGTAGTAGGATCCACTCGAACACTGCAGTGGAGGTGTGTTGAATCAAGAATAGATAGTAATCGTCTTTATTATGGTCGTTTCATTCTGTGCCCACTTATGAAAGGTCAAGCCGATACCATGGGTATTGCCATGCGAAGGGCTTTACTTGGGGAAATAGAAGGAACATGTATCACGTGTGCAAAATCTGAGAAGGTGCCACATGAATATTCTACGATAGTAGGTATTGAAGAATCGGTACATGAAATTTTACTAAATTTGAAAGAAATTGTATTGAGAAGT